TTATTTGATATAGCTATTTGTGCAAGTATTTTACGATTAAGAAGCAATTGCTTCTTGTACAGATTGTGTATGAATTTACTATAACTATAGAATACCATATTCTCACGAGCTGCTGCATTTATTCGAGTGATCCACAAACGACGAAAGTCCCTCTTTTGTCTGCCCCTATCCCGATGAGAGGAAACCAAAGCTCTCATTTTCTGTTGAGTAGCAGTTCGGGTAAGTCTTGAATGGGCCCCTATAAAGGTTGATGCAAATAAACGAATTTTTGTTCGACGTCTCCGAGCTATATATCCTCGTCTAACTCTGGTCATTGAATCAAATTAAACTTTAATGAATAACTAATTGATTTCTTTTCTTTCAGTCATCCTCTTATCCCCCTCTAGTTAATTAATACCAAAACGGATTATTCCAATATATAAAATATAAATTCCAATGGCTTTTGCTACTATGACCTTCCCAACCACGATTTTTTATTCTTTCCGGGTATTTTATTTTACCCAGAAAGAATAAATTCTAGCGATAAAAAAAAGAAATAAAAAATAGTGGGTTCCATCGTTTCTATGGTTACTTCGTAAACGGTGAGGTCCTCTCTATACACCGGAGCCTTTTCTTTCATTTAACCAAATGTTATTGTGAACTTGTATAGTTCACACTCCTTAGTTTAGCTCTACCAATCAGTAATAGTTCTTTTCACAAAAGGGTTATCCATACAGTGACGGCATTTAATTATGAAAGTTGGCTAGGTAGCTGACCTTGTTAGTCCGTTCTTTCAAGAATAGGAACATAACCTTTTTGCTTCTTATAGTACTATTTCCTCCGCTTAATAGATAACTATTTGCTACCAATGGGGAATTACTTCTCATCTCAAACTGAGGTGATTGGATTTGCACCAATGGAAACCATAAATTTCATACACAAAAATATAGGTAGATGATGGATCTTTAGCTTTATAGATAGTAAATAACGTTTTTCCATCCTATCTATCTTTATTCCTTGGTACTGGTGATTGGTACTTGAAAAATTGCTGCATTTATTTTGTTTGAACTCATGATCTAAACGAGTCGCACATACACCCGAGTACATGTTCCCCGTCGTTGAGGGCACCCCCTAAGTGCGGGGGATTTCGTGATATTTCGTATTGGCTGTCTTGTGTTTCTAATAAGTTGTTTAATTGTCGGCATATCATACATATATATAATAAAATAGGTTGGTTTAGATCGATCTTAACCTGATTTATTGATGATTATGAATTATTTACATTCAATATCAAATCACGGAAAAATAAAATTATGGAGGGAATCATATATTTAGGCGAAATCCCCAGTGGTTTCATTTTCGACCGCTACAAGATCAACAATGCCATGAGCTTGGGCTTCTGTTGCTGACATAAAAACATCTCTCTCCATGTCTTCGGATATAACCCATAAAGGGTTACCTGTTCTTTGTACATAAACCTTTGTGAGGGTTTCGCGAAGTCTGAGTAGTTCTTCCGCTTCCAAGATAAATTCCCCTGCTTGTGCCTCATAAAAAGAACTAGCAGGTTGGTGAATCATAACCCTGATAATATAATATTGATCTAACATCATGCATGAACGGTTCTTCTATCTTGAAGAATTGGATTAAAGTAAGGACTAAAAAAAAAAAGAAAAAAAAATAGAATTGAACGACGGACCGTACAGGCACCTTTTGTGCATTGCATACGGCTCTGCAATGGAATTTCCCTTTTCCCCCCCTATTCTATCGAAGAAAAAAAAAAGGAATCCATCCGATCTAGATTGTTGAATGATCCATTTACCACCCTTCCTTTCATTCATATTGTAATGTAAAAAAAAATACTATGATGGTTCTGTTGCTTTCTATATTTATCTCGTCTGTGATTTAGCAATCCCAAAGTTTCTTTTTGATACGATCAAATAAGAAAAAATTATCTTTTTTTTTCGTACTCTTTTCTTCGTAAGAGAAATATCAGAAAAAGGCTTCTGGTGTGGAAGAAAACGGTTTGTGACGCTGAAATGTACTCCCGACATAGAAGATCAAGTCGGAAATAACCTTTTTTCATACTACTATCTCGATAAAAAATATAGTGTTAGGAAAAACAATAATAGTTTGTTCATATCGAACTCGAAGTGCCATGCTATTATTACCTATTATTCATATTCAATATGGCGAAGGCATAGTCTTCTTCTTCTTTTTTTTTTCAAATAAAAACTCATTGGCGCCAAGCATGGGGGAATGCTAGACGTTTGGTAATTTCTCCTCCGACCAGAATGAAGGATCCCATTGAAGCGGCTAATCCCATGCATATTGTATGTACATCGGGCGAAACAAATTGCATAGTATCATAAATAGCGATTCCTGGTATTACCCATCCGCCAGGGGAATTTATAAACAAATAAAGATCCTTAGTATCATCTTCTATACTGAGATATACCATGAGACCAACAAGTTGATTTGAGATCTCGCTATCAACTTCTTGACCTAAAAAAAGTAATCTTTCTCGATAAAGTCGGTTGATTAGGACAAAATTATATCCCTTTTGAACCGTACGTGCATCTTTGGATGCATACGGTTCAAAAAAATTGCGAAAATAAAGAATCAATGTGTCGATTCCAATCCTATCTCTTTTTTTTTTAGAGATTTCTGCTTTTCTAATGAAGGGGTTTTTTCTTCCATAAAAAAAAGAGTTTTGACCCCTTCCTAAAAAAAAAGAATTTACTGAACTTATTTAATTAATCTCTCATTGATGTATTGTTTCGTCGAGATTTAAATCACGATGTCATTTTCTTGTTCCTGAATGGGCCCTTTGAATTCTTTTAGGTTCATGTTCTACTCCGGGGAAAGATCTATCCGAATTCTAGTTGTACATATAGGACAAATGATCTCAGTACCACTTCTTTTTGCTACGACTTTTTTGCAATTCGTTTCATGCCTCCCAAAAACGATTCGATGTATTTATTATAATGGTTGACATGGCAGTTTAAGAGTGCCTCTCTAATTAAATAAATAAAATATAAGAATCTTCTATGCATAGCTACAAGCGGTAATTCTACATATATTACTATTACCCATTTGGTATTTTATGAGCAGAGCCTGGATACTCCATTTTTTTAGCCCAAGTTAACCATAAATTCTTCTAATTAAGAATATTGCTCCTCAATCTAAATTAATCTAATTTAACTTCACGCTACGCATGATTGATTCTTCAATCAATACAATATTTCTTGGGCGAAACAGAGGATATCTCGATCGGGGGAGAAAATGGGGAAATCCCATATGACCCAATATGTCTGACAAGTCGCACTATACGTCAACCCAAACTGCATCTTCCTCTCCAGGACTCCGAAAAGGTACTTTTGGAACACCAATGGGCATTAAATTAAAGAAAAAATTGAAGTACTATACTTCACTTTAATATGGAAACGTAAAAATGAGTTTATTGTCTTCATCATTTTTTTTTCTATTTATTCTACTTTTACTTTATACAATACACAAATTCGAACACAAATTCGAAGGTTTTTAGAGAAAGACAGAATTAATAAATAAAAATATTAATGAAGAGATAGATCGTTCGAATAATAAAAAAGTATCCATACATTCATTCCCCCAAAACAGGACTAATGCTCCCATTGCGTATTGGTACTTATCGGGTATAGAATAGATCTGCTTCTCTTTGTTCTTACGAACAGAATTCAGCCGTTATTTTCAACGGAATACAATAAAAAGTAACCTTTTCTCATACAGAATTCGCTGAAAAGGTTAGGTAAATAGTATAAGTCTATTGCAATGCGATAAAGTTACATAGTGTCTATTTTTCTTTGAGAAGGGGGTATTTCCATGGGTTTGCCTTGGTATCGTGTTCATACTGTCGTATTGAATGATCCCGGCCGATTGCTTTCTGTCCATATAATGCATACGGCTCTAGTTTCTGGTTGGGCCGGTTCGATGGCTCTATACGAATTGGCGGTTTTTGATCCCTCTGACCCCGTTCTTGATCCAATGTGGAGACAAGGTATGTTCGTTATACCCTTCATGACTCGTTTAGGAATAACCAATTCATGGGGTGGTTGGAGTATTTCAGGAGGAACTGTAACGAATTCGGGCATTTGGAGCTATGAAGGCGTGGCAGGAGCACATATTGTGTTTTCTGGCTTGTGTTTTTTGGCGGCCATCTGGCATTGGGTGTATTGGGACTTAGAAATATTCTGTGATGAACGTACAGGAAAACCTTCTTTGGATTTGCCCAAAATCTTTGGAATTCATTTATTTCTCTCAGGAGTGGCTTGCTTTGGCTTTGGCGCATTTCATGTAACAGGCTTATATGGTCCTGGAATATGGGTGTCTGATCCTTATGGACTAACTGGAAAAGTACAATCTGTAAGTCCAGCGTGGGGCGCGGAAGGTTTTGATCCTTTTGTTCCCGGCGGAATCGCCTCTCATCATATTGCAGCAGGTACACTGGGCATATTAGCAGGCCTATTCCATCTTAGTGTCCGTCCGCCTCAACGTCTCTACAAAGGATTACGTATGGGCAATATTGAAACTGTACTTTCTAGTAGTATCGCTGCTGTTTTTTTTGCAGCTTTTGTTGTTGCCGGAACTATGTGGTATGGTTCAGCAACAACCCCAATCGAGTTATTTGGTCCCACTCGTTATCAGTGGGATCAGGGATACTTCCAGCAAGAGATATATCGAAGAGTTGGTGCCGGACTAGCTGAAAATCTAAGTTTATCGGAAGCTTGGTCTAAAATTCCTGAAAAATTAGCTTTTTATGATTACATTGGTAATAATCCGGCAAAAGGGGGATTATTCAGAGCGGGCTCAATGGATAGCGGGGATGGAATAGCTGTTGGATGGTTAGGACATCCCGTCTTTAGAGATAAAGAAGGGCGCGAGCTTTTTGTACGTCGTATGCCTACTTTTTTTGAAACATTCCCGGTAGTTTTAGTAGATGGAGATGGAATTGTTCGGGCAGATGTTCCTTTTCGAAGGGCAGAATCAAAGTATAGTGTTGAACAAGTAGGTGTAACTGTTGAGTTCTATGGTGGCGAACTCAATGGAGTCAATTATAGCGATCCTGCTACTGTGAAAAAATATGCTAGGCGCGCACAATTAGGTGAAATTTTTGAATTAGACCGGGCTACTTTGAAATCTGATGGTGTTTTTCGTAGTAGTCCAAGGGGTTGGTTCACTTTTGGGCATGCTTCGTTTGCTTTGCTTTTCTTTTTTGGACATATTTGGCATGGCGCTAGAACCTTGTTTAGAGATGTTTTTGCTGGTATTGATCCGGATTTGGATGCTCAAGTGGAATTTGGAGCATTCCAAAAACTTGGAGATCCAACTACAAAGAGACAAGTAGTTTGATACAAGACTGCTCTGGCATCTTTATCCTCTATATATATTTTTTTCTCGGGTACCCGAGAAAAAAATAGAGACTTGAATCAACTTCTTTTCGTTGATTCTTTCCCCTCTTTTTTTATGGTATGGTAAATGATCCCACTCAAACGAATAGATGTGAAAGCTATAATTGTAAACCACGATCGAATCTATGGAAGCATTGGTTTATACATTCCTTTTAGTCTCGACTTTAGGGATAATTTTTTTCGCTATCTTTTTTCGAGAACCACCTAAGGTTCCGACTAAAAAATAATGAAATAATTTTTCATTATATCAACTGAAGTAATGGGCCCCCATATCAGGAGGCTCATTACTTCAACGAGTCTAGTCCCCGTGTTCCTCGAATGGATCTCTTAGTTGTTGAGAGGGTTGCCCAAAAGCGGTATATAAGGCGTACCCCGTAAAGCTTACAAGTAAACCTGATATGAAGATGGCGACTAGGGTTGCTGTTTCCATTTTTAGAAAATTTTAAGATCACAATGGATCTACGATAAGATCGTTTATTTATTTACAATTACAACGGAATAGTATACAAAGTCAACTGATCTCAACCAATGATTAAATAGGATTTATGGCTACACAAACCGTTGAGGGTAGTTCTAGATCTAGGCCAAGACAAACTACTGTAGGGAGTTTATTGAAACCATTGAATTCGGAATATGGTAAAGTAGCTCCGGGCTGGGGGACTACACCACTTATGGGAGTTGCAATGGCTCTATTTGCAATATTCCTATCTATTATTTTGGAAATTTATAATTCTTCCGTTTTACTGGATGGAATTTCAATGAGTTAGGTTCATAAGAACTATGAAGCTCTAGTTTTTCAATCAAAAATATTTTTATTTAAAACTTGGATTTATAGACCTTTTTGGTAGTTCGACTGTGGTATTTCTTTTTTCGGTATTTCCGGAATATGAGCGTGTGACTTGTTATAATTGATCCTATTGATAATACAGAGAACGGCCCTGTCATCTCTATGAAGATGATTCTACCCCGTCGGATATTTATTCTAATATCTGGAACACGGAATATTATAGAAAAAATGAAGAAAAGAAATATTCTAACTATGATTCATACCTATTATTTAGACCTCGCAACCGGACTAAAAAAAAAATTTCAGATGGGTATTTCCTAAATTAAATAATTTTTATTTCTTTATACTTATTAAATGAATTTTATCTAAAGAACAACTTCTTTCTCTAGATTTTGTTGAGTCATTACATCCACTCATTGAAATTGAATAAGTGATGATCAAATGGTTTTTACTCAAAGAACCCTTTTATTTAGCTTGGGATTAAATCATCGTGGTTCTTGTATGAATCTGAGGTTTTAATTGATTTATAGGGTCTTAACAAGGGAATTCCTATCACCAGTAAAACAAAAGTCGACCCGCATTACGCACAAAAAACAACAAATTAAATAACAAACACAAACAAAAATAGGAAAGAGAAGATTCAAGAGGCCTGGAACGATCAATATAAAGAAAGGTATACGAGCTAACTTGATATTTTTGGCATTAGCATCACAAAGAAGAGATTTCGGATTTTTTTTGACTTCCCATCTTTGGGACAAATTGAATCGAGCAGCTAAGAAGTTTTTAACTTTCTATTGCATATCCGTCGAAATCGGTATTTGTGTGTTTCTGTTTGAGCCGTACGAGATGAAATTCTCATATACGGTTCTCGGGGGGGGGGAGTGCTCTCGGATTCCCTATCTCAATAAAGTATATGATTGGTTCGAGGAACGTCTCGAGATTCAAGCGATTGCAGATGATATAACTAGTAAATATGTTCCTCCTCATGTCAACATATTTTATTGTCTAGGAGGAATCACGCTTACTTGTTTTTTAGTACAAGTAGCTACGGGTTTTGCTATGACTTTTTACTATCGTCCAACTGTTACGGAGGCCTTTTCCTCTGTTCAATACATAATGACTGAAGCCAACTTTGGTTGGTTAATTCGATCAGTTCATCGATGGTCAGCAAGTATGATGGTTCTAATGATGATTCTGCACGTATTTCGTGTGTATCTTACAGGTGGGTTTAAAAAACCTCGCGAATTAACTTGGGTTACAGGTGTGGTTCTGGCTGTATTGACTGCATCTTTTGGTGTAACTGGTTATTCCTTACCTCGGGACCAAATTGGTTATTGGGCAGTAAAAATTGTGACAGGCGTGCCTGACGCTATTCCTATAATAGGATCTCCCTTGGTAGAGTTATTACGCGGAAGTGCTAGTGTGGGTCAATCTACCTTGACTCGTTTTTATAGTTTACACACTTTTGTATTGCCTCTTCTTACTGCCGTATTTATGTTAATGCACTTCCTAATGATACGTAAGCAAGGTATTTCGGGTCCTTTATAGTTATAGCTTTATTTTATAGAGTATAGAGAAAACAGATCATAGATATTTGTAATTTCTGATATATCGTATCGGGAAGGAACAATAGTATTTCATTGCTACAAATATGTATTATTGAAAAAATAAGACATGTTTTTTGATACTTTTCTTCAACTCCGAAGTATTTTAGTTCTTATTTGATAAGAATAGTTGAAGTGGATTCTCCGAAGAGAGGATGGATGGATTATGGGAGTGTGTGACTTGAACTATTGATTGGGCCATGCCGATATATTATTTTATCCGCCACGTTGGAATTCACAACCAAACGTGTCTCCGCATCCAACCACCACGTAAATCCCCCTATGTAGCATAGGATAGGCCGGTTCGCTTGAGGAGAATCTTTTCTATGATCATGCCCGAATTATGTCATGCATGAACAGGCTCCGTAAGATCCTGTAGAATAAGTGATGTGGCACGATCCAATGTTTTATCTATCCCACTTACTTATTTATAGTATGGAAATGCATTCATTTCCTCTGCATCGACCTCGATCTATAATATGATACTATCGGAGTGAAATAAGGGATCTAAGGAAGAACAGAGGCTAGACTTTATTAGTAACAAGTAAAGACTTTGTATGTAATAAAATCGAGATGTTGTGGGGAAAAAACGAATCAAATCAAAAAGACATGAGACAGTCCAAAAAGCCCTTGATTATGATCAAATTTTTAAGCCCACTTGGATATTGAGCATTTATCTGTAAGAACTAAATTATTTGCACTGAATATGAATAGGTGCAACTTCGGAAATGGGATCTAGTAAATCCTTTCTTACTTACATAGAGTCATTCTATTTTATATGTGTGGATATGTATTAAATATAGATTTTCTATCAATCTATTTCTGTAATTCTTTTGAATCTTGCTCGAGCCGGATGATGAAAAATTATCATGTCCGGTTCTTTCGGGGGATGGATCCATAAGAATTCACCTATCCCAATAACAAAGAAACCTGACTTGAATGATCCTGTATTAAGAGCTAAATTGGCCAAAGGGATGGGGCATAATTATTATGGAGAACCCGCATGGCCCAATGATCTTTTATATATTTTTCCGGTAGTAATTCTAGGTACTATTGCATGTAATGTCGGCTTAGCAGTCCTAGAACCATCAATGATTGGTGAACCGGCAGATCCATTTGCAACTCCTTTGGAAATATTGCCCGAATGGTACTTTTTTCCTGTATTTCAAATACTCCGCACAGTACCCAATAAATTATTGGGTGTTCTTTTAATGGTTTCAGTACCAACAGGATTATTAACAGTACCCTTTTTGGAGAATGTTAATAAATTCCAAAATCCATTTCGTCGTCCAGTAGCTACAACAGTCTTTTTGATCGGTACCGCAGTAGCTCTTTGGTTAGGTATTGGAGCAACATTACCTATTGATAAATCTCTAACTTTAGGTCTTTTTCAAATTGATTCCACTGTGAAATACCACGATGTAGGTATCTAGGGAATAGTCGCTTCTAAAGTGAATCTTCCCTAGATACATGAATTTTATTATGATCTATTTCGCGAAAATACGGATTGCGTGTCGAAGATAAAAAATGAAGTTTTTTTTATAATAAAAAAGAATATGAAATAATTTCTTTAAAATGAAAACTTATTCTTAGGTAAATTGATTGCGAAATATTTCTGTAGAGTGTCCAATATCCGTTTTACATCTTCTGTACGAAAATATTCAATTCTCATAAGATCCTCCTGACTGTTACTCAAAAGGTCCAATAATGTATGTATATTGGACTTTTTGAGAAAATTATAGGTCCTAGGAGATAGTTCTAATTGGTCAATAAAAATACATTTCAATGGAATTCCTTTTTTGTTTTTCCTTAGCTTAGTTAATCCATTTTGAAAGGTAAAAGAAGGTAGAGTAAACCTGTTTTTATTTTCCTCGAAATGAATGCTCCTTTCCTCCGCATGCAGAAAAGGAATAAATAAATTAATCAAATTACGAGAAGCTTCATAAAGTGCTTCCTTAGGAGTTAAACTTCCATTCGTCCATATTTCTAGAAAAAGTATTTCTTGTTTTTCATTTCCATTTCCATAAGAATGAATACTATGATTCGCATTTCGAACAGGCATGGATACAGCATCTATAGGATAACTTCTGTTTTGAGAGTTATTTGTGGGGTTTATACGGTATCCGCGATCTCTATTGATTTGTAATCCAATACGAAAATCAATTGGTTCCGTCAGGTTAGCTATATGCTGTGTTGCGTCAACTATTTCCACGGAAGGCGGTGAGATGATATCTTGAGCGGTTACGTATCTAGGACCCCTAACGCAAATGGATGCGTCTCTAACTCCATACAGATTACTTCTCAATACAATTTCTTTCAAATTTATTAAAATTTCATGTACCGATTCCTCAATACCTACTATCGTAGAATATTCATGTGGCACCTTCTCAGATTTAGCACGTGTGATACATGTTCCTTCTATTTCTCCAAGTAAAGCCCTTCGCATGGCAATACCTATGGTATCGGCTTGCCCTTTCATGAGCGGGGACAGAATGAAACGACCATAATAAAGACGCGTACTGTCTACTCTTGATTCAACACATTTCCACTGTAGTGTTCGAGTGGATCCTGCTATTTCCTCTCGAACCATACTAATATTATTATTTGATCGGATCATTGAATCGTTTATTTCTCTTGAAATCCATTTAATTCTTTTTTTTACACACGTCTTTTTTTGGGAGGTCTACATCCATTATGTGGCATAGGTGTTACATCACGTACGAAACTTAATAGTATACCACTTCTACGAATAGCCCGTAATGCTGCGTCTCTTCCGAGACCGGGACCTTTTATCATAACTTCTGCTCGTTGCATACCCTGATCTACTACAGTACGAATAGCATCTAAAGCGGCTGCTTGCGCAGCATAGGGTGTCCCCCTTCTTGTGCCTTTGAATCCAGAAGTACCGGCGGAGGCCCAAGAAACCACTCGACCTCGTACATCTGTAACAGTTACAATGGTATTGTTGAAACTGGCTTGAACATGAATAACTCCTTTTGGTATTCTACGTCCAGTCTTACGTAAACTAATACGTCCATTCCTACGCGAACCAATTCTTTGTATAGGTTTTGCCATATTTTATCATCTCATAAATATGAATCAGAAATATATAGAAAGATACGGAGATATCCATTTCATGTTAAAACAAATCTTTTATTTTTACATAACCCCTCTTTGAGAAACTTTAGAAAGATTATCCTTGTCTCTGTTTATGTCTCGGATTGGAACAAATCACTATAATTCGTCCGCGCCTACGTATCAGTCGACATTTTTCACAAATTTTACGAACAGAAGCCCTTATTTTCATATTTCTCACTCCTTACTTTAATTTTTAATCTATTCCTTGGAAGAAAATAAGTCTCTTGTTTTTTTTTGCTTCAAATTGTATCTTTGATGTAAAGGGATGTTTTCAAAAAGAATCTATCTAATCGTTCGAATCTTTGTTCCGAAGTCTATAAATTATACGTCCCCTGGTTGAATAATATTGCCTTATTTCGATTTTGATTCTATTCCCCGGCAGTGTTCGTATCAAAGTCGGATCCTCCCCGAAATAGAACCTAGAATTAGATCTTCATTATATAAACGGATTCGGAGAGCATACCATTGGGAAATGATTCAGTAATTAAACCTTCATGAATCATTTTTTTTTTTTCATTCCAGGCAACCTCTTTGAAGTATCAACTAATGGAGGAAGAGTTATATAACTCACCTTTCCTCTCTATTTCACAAATAGGAAGTTAGAGAGAAGATTAGGATACCGGAGGAGGATCACCATATATAACACAAAATTTCTCCTCCAATTTTTTCTAGTCTAGCTTCTCGATCTGTCATTATGCCTCGAGAAGTGGAAAGAATTACAATTCCCATTCCACCTAAAATCTTAGGAATTTTTTTATAGTTGGAATAAATTCGTAGACCGGGTCGACTGATACGTTTTAAAATAGTTCTATATATTCCTTTCCTAGTTCTTCTATGGCGCAAGGTTGAAACCAAGAAATTTTTATTACTTTCCTGATGTTTCCGAACATTTTCAATAAAACCCTCTCGTAGGAGTATTTTAACAATGTTTTCGGTGATATTTGTGGATACTATTCGAACCGTTCCATTTTTACTCATGTCAGCATTTCTTATAGAAGTTATTATATCAGCAATAGCGTCTCTGCCCATGACGAATTATAATTATTGGTGCTTCCTAATTTTGATATAATCAACATGTTTTTTTATTTGATTCAAAGTATTCATTATTTAATGAAATTTGAAATTTATTATTAAATTAATTATTAAATTATTAAAAGTATATGCGTGAGACACAATCTATTAATTGGGTTTATTTCAGATATCCTACTAGAACAATATCATAGTTTGATCTATGACTATGAGTCTTTATAATACCTCGGGAGCTAATGAAACTATTTTAGTAAAATTCAACTGTCTCAATTCCCGAGCAATCGCACCAAAAACTCGAGTTCCTTTTGGATTTCCTTCTTGATCAATGACAACCGCTGCATTGTCATCATATCGTATTATCATACCGTTGTCACGTTTGAGTTCTTTACATGTACGTACAATTACAGCTCTTATTACTTCTGATCTTTCTAGAGGCATATTGGGCACTGCTTCTTTAATTACAGCAACAATAACGTCACCAATATGAGCATATCTATGATTACCAGCTCCTATGATTCGAATACACATTAATTCTCGAGCTCCGCTGTTATCTGCTACATTCAAAAGGGTCTGAGGTTGAATCATATCATTTTTATTTTAATTTATTATTTCAATGCAAAGAATGAGGAAAAAGAAGAAATAGTATTTGTCTAGAAATAAAGAAACTCGTGGTTGTTTTTTCATCCCCTTTTTTATATTTAGTTCTACATCCCTATCCTGAAATAACAAATTGAGTTTTTATAGGCATTTTGCACGCAGCTATTGAAATTGCTGCTCTGGCTACAGTTTCTGAGACTCCGCCCATTTCATAAAGTATTCGCCCGGGTTTAACAACAGATACCCAATATTCGGGAGATCCCTTTCCCGACCCCATACGTGTTTCTGCGGGCCTTACTGTAATAGGTTTATCGGGAAAAACACGTACCCATATTTTTCCACCACGACGTGCATATCGTGTCATTGCTCTTCGTCCTGCTTCTATTTGTCTAGCGGTAATCCAAGCGGGTTCAAGTGCCTGAAGAGCATATCTGCCGAAACAAATATGATTACCCCGGCAAGATATTCCTTTCATTCTTCCTCTATGTTGCTTACGAAATCTGGTTCTTTTGGGGTTATAGTTGATGGTTTTTTCCCACCTCTACTACAGAACCGGACATGAGAGTTTCTTCTCATCCAGCTCCTCACGAATGAAAGGATTCGATAATATTACAGATGCACATGTATTTAATAACTAATACATTAAACTAAGTAATGGGATTTATTGATATTATATTTCATTTATTAGATAAGAATATTAGATAAGAAGCTGTATATACAGTTAGATTTGTCTATTTATAGATATAGATAATGTTTCTTTTTTATACCGGATCCTTATTTTTTTTTTGACTTTTCTTTTAGTAAATTATTGAATCAAGACAATATTGGAATCCAATAAATAAGAAATAAGGGTTTCGCGGGCGAATATTGACTCTTTCCTTTTCCTGCTTTATTCGTAGGATCAATCCACGACCTCTCAGAGTAAAAAAATTTTTTCTTGGTTCATTCCGCCATCCCGCCTGCTCAATCATTTGGATTCTTTAAAATAGAATCCTATATAGTCACAGGTTTCGTCGTTCCTATAGCTTCTCCATTAATGATTAGGCCCGAACTCTGCAATGGAGCTCTCAACAAAATCTGTTCCTGAGTCAATCTCCTCAGTTTCTATTAACCCGAAGCTCTTTATTATTTATATATCATTTTTATATATCAATCGATACAATATTAAACAATATTAAAACAATATTAAATTAATGCTTTATTACACTGCCTTTTATTTATATGAGGTAATTCATAGACCATACATATTGGAATTATATATCATTGATATTTTTGTTCTCTCTTTCTATCACCTTTCCATTTATCCGCATCCCTTTCTTTTTTTTTCAAATCCACAACCGGATTTGTTTGTTATGGAACAATTTCAGTTGTTACAATTATATGATTGATCCAGTCATATAGTGACTGTTTTTGGGATCTCGACAATATGAAGCAATAAGTTAGTTATTAGTTTTTAATTTATTTTTATATAGTAGTTGTAGTTATTGAGTTAATACTAGGGGTCAGTCTTTTTTTGATCCTACTAAAAACTCTAAAGAAAAAACTAACGAGTCACACACTAAGCATAGCAATTATATAAAAAAAAAGGTTAATTTCTTTTTTATTCAACCTTATAGAATTAGAATTGTTTCTTTTTGTTTGATTTAACAGAAAAATAGAAAAAGTTTCTAGTTTTTTGTTCTCACTATATTACTGGATAGAATGACAAGATAAATAAAGGTCTATTATTCTTCATCCACAAATATCCAAATTTTGAGGCCTAGTACTCCATGGATAGTTCGAATTGTATAGGAACAATGATCAATTTTAGCGCGAATTGTTTGTAGAGGAACTCTACCTTCTCTGATCCATTCGACACGTGCAATTTCTTTTCCGTCAATACGTCCTGCAATTTGTATTTGAATTCCTTTTGTATCTGTTTGTTCAGTTAATTCAATGGCTCTTTTCATTGCCTTTCGAAACGAAACTCTATTTCTTAATTGAGAAGCCATATATTCTGCAAGAATATTGGGGTCTCCATAAGGTTTTTCTATTCGTGTGATAGCAATGTTGATTCTTCGGTTCACAGAACGAAATTCTTTTTGTACATTCATCTGTAATTCTTCGATTCCTCGTGTTCGGCCCTCTATTAATAAATTTGGGAATCCAATATGTATTATGACCTGGATTAAATCAATTCTTTTTTTAATTTCTATACGCGCAATTCCAATTCCTTCGAAACCTGAGGATATTCTCTTATTTTTTTGTACATAGTTCTTGATACAATTCCGTATTTTCTCATCTTCTTGTAGACCTACAGAAAAATTTTTTGGTTGTGCGAACCAAAAGGAATGATGATTTTGGGTTGTACCAAGTCTGAAACCAAGCGGATTTATTTTTTGTCCCATATTTTTTAGTATATTATCTTTCCATCTATTTTTTTCTAAATATGAATCTAAATCTTAAATTCATCGAAAGATAATTTTGATTTATCTTTTAATACAATTGTTATATGACAAGTGGGTCTTTTTATTGGATAACTACGTCCTCGAGCTCTAGGCCTTAATTTTTTCACAAAAGGACCTCCATTGACTTCGGCTTTACTAATGAATAAATCGGTTTCGTTCAAACCCATATTATGACCAGCGTTTGCTGCTGCGGAATAAACCAATTTTAAAATGGGATAAGATGCTCGATAAGGCATAAGTTCCAATATCATAAGTGTTTCCTCATAAGAACGCCCGCGAATCTGATCAATTACTCTTTGTGCTTTGAAAACAGACATACATATATGTTGAGCTAAAACTTTTACTTCTCCACTCGAATTTGAGTTCTTTTTCTTTATCATAAGGTTATCTCCCGCCAATGAATGATAAGTATCTATTTTTTTTCCAAATTAACGACGAGATTTATTATCGTTTCTCGCATGTCTCGCGAAAGTCAGAGTAGGCGCGAATTCTCCCAATTTGTGACCTACCATACGATCTGTTATATAAATAGGTAAATGTTCCTTTCCATTATGAATAGCGATTGTATGGCCAATCATTTTGGGTATAATGGTAGATGCCCGAGACCAAGTTACTATTATTTCTTTCTCCTCCCTCATGTTGAGTTTTTCAATTTTTCTTGATAAATGATTAGCTACAAAAGGGTTTTTTTTTAGTGAACGTGCCACAGCTGATTACTCCTTTTTTTACATTTTAAAGATTGGCATTCTATGTCCAATAGAATATCTCGATCTAAGTATGAAGGTAAGAATAAATACAATAATGATGAATGGAAAAAAGAGAAAATCCTTTAGCTAGATAAGGGGCGGATGTAGCCAAGTGGATCAAGGCAGTGGATTGTGAATCCACCACGCGCGGGTTCAATTCCCGTCGTTCGCCCATCACATTATTTCAAATTCAAAAAATTCTATTTTCAATATTCCTATTTACGGCGACGAAGAATAAAACTATCACTATATTTTTTCCTTTTCCGACTTCTTCTTCCAAGCGCAGGATAACCCCAAGGAGTTGTGGGTTTTTTTCTACCAATTGGGGCTTTCCCTTCCCCACCTCCATGGGGATGGTCTACAGGGTTCATAACTACTCCTCTTACTACAGGACGCTTACCTATCCAACACTTCGATCCGGCTCTACCCAAACTTTGTTGATTCACCCCAACATTACCCACTTGTCCGACTGTTGCTAAGCAGTTTTTGGATATCAAACGGACCTCCCCGGATGGTAATCTTAATGTGGCTGATTTACCCTCTTTTGCGATCAGCTTCGCTACAGCGCCCGCCGCTCTAGCTAATTGTCCACCCTTTCCAAGCGTGATTTCTATGTTATGTATGGCCGTGCCTAAGGGCATATCGGTTGAAGTAGATTCTTCTTTTAAAAACCCCTTCCCAAACTGTACAAGCTTCTTCCAAAGCATACGGCTTTCTAGATGTATATGATGATATCTAGACAGATGGATCTTTATCTTATATGAATCGTATGATGAAGTACCACATGAGTGGATATATAGGAATCCAAATCTGCCGAATCACTCATGTATGATCTTCTACATCCTAGGTCTCCCCGTTCCATCATCTGGCTTATGTTCTTCATGTAGCATTCAGACCGAATGACTCTATGAAATTACGTCGATACTTCCACATATTACGGGTAACGTAGGAGACATCTCTATTTTTCCCCGGGGGGATCTTTATAATTACCACTGCTTAGCTTTCAATTCGCCTCTGACCATCAAATTAAATGTGAATAACCCGTCCTCCTCTCTTTGAAACAAGGGGCGCTTCCGGTTCTGTGCGTGCTTCAAACAATTTTGTCTTCTCCATATTACCATATCTCTAGAGTCAATAATTTTCTATGAGGAACTACTGAACTCAATCACTTGCTGCCGTTACTCAACAGTTTTCTGTTGAGGTCTATCCCATAGAGGTACTCAAATTGGATCAGTGATTGATTTCTAGGTTTCATCGTAAACCTAATTGGTTACTTCCAATTACGTAAATCAATAGTTCAAACCGCACTCAAAGGTAGGGCATTTCCCATTGATATAGGGACTTCTGTACCAGAAACAATGGTATCTCCAATTATAGCCCCTCTGGGGTGTAAAATATATCTTTTCTCGCCATCCCCATAATGTATGAGACAAATGTATGCATTTCGATTAGGGTCGTATTCTATGGTTACGATTCTACCAGATATGTCTTTTTCATTCCGTCGAAAATCGATTTTACGGTATAGACGCTTATGACCTCCCCCTCTATGTCTTGCGGTAATGATTCCTCTGGCATTACGACCTTTACCACAATGATGCTGTCCACAGATCAAATTATTTCGTGGATTGGATTTCATTTGACTGTCTATGGCTCTATTACGTGTGCTCGGGGTAGAAGTTTTGTATAAATGTATCGCCGTGTTATTAAGTATTTTGCTTTAAGTTCTTTTCTCTATAAGAGGTGGAATAGAATAACCCGGTTGAAGCGTAATGATCATACGTCTGTAATGCATTGTATGTCCCATAATAGGTCTTATTCTTCTACCCTTTCCTGGGAGTCGATGACTATTCATAGCTATTACCTTGACACCAAAGAAGAGTTCGACCCAATGCTTTATTTCTGTCCTAGTTGATCCTGATTCGACATTAGAAGTATATTGATTGTTCCCCAATAACCGAATACTTTTTTCTGTAAATACTGCATATTTGATTCCATCCATAACTCCATTTTCTTCTCTATGAGTTCCAGTATCGATAAGAATTCTAGTTCTTACTGTTCATATGTTATGGTATGAATATACCATACCAATTCGTTATGTATGGATGATGAGATTCCATTGATACAGAGCCAATTCCAATAGACTTATTGAACGTTCCCATTGGCGTGCATCCAGCAGGAATTGAACCTACGAATTTGCCAATTATGAGTTGGGCGCTTTAACCATTCAGCCATGGATGCTTAACAGGGCTCATTGTACATCGTGAATAACCAAATTCCAATTGAAATGAAATCTTTAGGAGGAATCAATGAAAATCTTTAGGAGGAATCAATGAAACGATATCAATTCAAATCCTGGATCTTCGAATTGAGAGAGATATTGAGAGAGATCAAGAATTCTCACTATTTCTTAGATTCATGGATCAAATTCGATTCAGTGGGATCTTTCACTCACATTTTTTTCCACCAAGAACGTTTTATGAAACTCTCTGACCCCCGAATTTGGAGTATCCTACTTTCACGTGATTCACAGGGTTCAACAAGCAATCGATATTTCACGATCAAAGGTGTAGTACTGCTTGTAGTAGTGGTCCTTATATCTCGTATTACCAATCGAAAGATGGTCGAAAGAAAAAATCTCTATTTGATGGGGCTTCTTCCTATACCTATGAATTCCATTGGACCCAGAAATGAGACATTGGAAGAATCTTTTTGGTCTTCCAATATCAATAGGTTGATTGTTTCGCTCCTGTATCTTCCAAAAGAGAAAAAGATTTCTGAGAGTTGTTTCATGGATCCGCAAGAGAGTACTTGGGTTCTCCCAATAAATAAAAAGTGTATCATGCCTGAATCGAACCGGATCGGAAAAAAGAGGGATTCTAGTTGTAAGATAGCTAATGAAACCGTAGCTGGAATTGAGATCTCATTCAAAGAGAAAGATAGCAAATATCTGGAGTTTCTTTTTTTATCCTATACGGATGATCCGATCCGCAAGGACCATGATTGGGAATTGTTTGATCGTCTTTCTCCGAGGAAGAAGCGAAACATAATCAACTTGAATTCGGGACAGCTATTCGAAATCTTAGGGAAAGACTTGATTTGTTATCTCATGTCTGTTTTTCGTGAAAAAAGACCAATTGAAGGGGAGGGTTTCTTCAAACAACAAGGAGCTGAGGCAACTATTCAATCAAATGATATTGAGCACGTTTCCCATCTCTTCTCGAGAAACAAGTGGGGTATTTCTTTGCAAAATTGTGCTCAATTTCATATGTGGCAATTCCGCCAAGATCTCTTCGTTAGTTGGGGGAAGAATCAGCACGAATCGGATTTTTTGAGGAACGTATCGAGAGAGAATTGGATTTGGTTAGACAATGTGTGGTTGGTAAACAAGGATCGGTTTTTTAGCAGGGTACGGAATGTATTGTCAAATATTCAATATGATTCCACAAGATCTATTTTCGTTCAAGTAACGGATTCTAGCCAATCGAAAGGATCCTCTGATCAATCCAGAGATCATTTCGATTCCATTAGAAATGAGGATTCAGAATATCACACATTGATCGATCAAACAGAGATTCAGCAACTAAAAGAAAGATCGATTCTTTGGGATCCTTCCTTTCTTCAAACGGAACGAACAGAGATAGAATCAGATCGATTCCCGAAATGCCTTTTTGGATCTTCCTCAATGTCCCGGCTATTCACGAAACGTGAGAAGCAGATGAATAATCATCTGCTTCCGAAAGAAATCGAAGAATTTCTTGGGAATCCTACAAGATCAATTCGTTCTTTTTTCTCTGACAGATGGTCAGAACTTCATCTGGGTTCGAATCCTACTGAGAGGTCCACTAGAGATCAGAAATTTTTGAAGAAAAAACAAGATGTTTCTTTTGTCCCTTCCAGGCGATCGGAAAATAAAGAAATGGTTGATATATTCAAGATAATTACGTATTTACAAAATACCGTCTCAATTCATCCTATTTCATCAGATCCGGGATGTGATATGGTTCCGAAGGATGAACCAGATATGGACAGTTCCAATAAGATTTCATTCTTGAAAAAAAATCCATTTTTGGATTTCTTTCATCTATTCCATAACCGGAACAAAGGGGGATACACGTTACACCACGATTTTGAATCAGAAGAGAGATTTCAAGAAATGGCAGATCTATTCACTCTATCAATAACCGAGCCGGATCTGGTGTATCATAGGGGATTTGCCTTTTCTATTGATTCCTACGGGTTGGATCAAAAAAAATTCTTGAATGAGGTATTCAACTCCAGAGATGAATCGAAAAAGAAATCTTTATTGGTTCTACCTCCTCTTTTTTCTGAGGAGAATGAATCTTTTTATCGAAGGATCAGAAAAAAATCGGTCCGGATCTACTGCGGGAATGATTTGGAAGATCCAAAACTAAAAACAGCGGTATTTGCTAGCAACAACATCATGGAGGCAGTCAATCAATATAGATTGATCCGAAATCTGATTCAAATCCAATATAGCATCTATGGGTACATAAGAAATGTATCGAATCGATTCTTTTTAATGAATAGATCCAATCGCAACTTCGAATATGGAATTCAAAGGGATCAAATAGGAAATGATACTCTGAATCATATAACTATAATGAAATATACGATCAACCAACATTTATTGAATTTGAAAAAGAGTCAGAAGAAATGGTTTGATCCTCTTATTTCTCGAACCGAGAGATCCATGAATCGGGATCCTGATGCATATAGATACAAATGGTCCAATGGGAGCAAGAATTTACAGGAACATTTGGAACATTTCGTTTCTGAACAGAAGAACCGTTTTCAAGTAGTGTTCGATCGATTACGTATGAATCAATATTCGATTGATTGGTCCGAGGCTATCGACAAACAAGATTTGTCTAAGTCACTTCGTTTCTTTTTGTCCAAGTCACTTCTCTTTTTGTCCAAGTCACTTCCCTTTTTGTCCAAATCACTTCCCTTTTTCTTTGTGAGTATCGGGAATACCCCCATTCATAGGTCCGAGATCCACATCTATGAATTGAAAAGTCCGAATGATCAACCCTGCAATCAGTTGTTAGAATCAATAGGTGTTCAAATCGTTCATTTGAATAAATTGAAACCCTTCTTATTGGATGATCGTGATACTTCCCAAAGACCGAAATTCTTGATCAATGGAGAAACAATATTACCATTTTTGTTCAAAAAGATACCAAAGTGGATGATTGACTCATTCCATACTAGAAATAATTGCGGAAAATCCTTTGATAACACGGATTCCTATTTCTCAATGATATCCCACGATCGAGACAATTGGCTGAATCCCGTGAAACCATTTCATAGAAGTTCATTGATATCTTCTTTTTATAAAGCAAATCGACTTCGATTCTTGAATGATCCACATCACTTCTGGTTCTATTGTAACAAAAGATTCCCTTTTTCTGTGGAAAAGACCCGTATCCATAATGATGATCTTACATATGGACAATTCCTCAATATCTTGTTCATTCGCAACAAAATATTTTCTTTGTGCGTCGGTAAAAAAAAACATCTTTTTTTGGAGAGAGAGACTATTTCACCAATCGAGTCACAGGTATCTGATATATTCATACCTAACGATTTTCTACAAAGTGGTGATGAAACGTATAACTTGTACAAATCTTTCCATTTTCCAATTCGATCCGATCCGTTCGTTCGGAGAGCTATTTACTCGATCGCAGACATTTCTGCAACATTTCTAAGAGAGGAACAAATAGTCAATTTTGAAAGAACTTATTGTCGGCCTCTTTCAGATATGAATCTATCTGATTCAGAAGGGAAGAACTTGCATCAGTATCTCAGTTTCAATTCAAACATGGGTTTGATTCACACTCCATGTTCTGAGAAATATTTACCATCCGGAAAGAGGAAAAAACGGAGTCTTTGTCTAAAGAAATACGTTGAGAAAGGGCAGATGTATGGAACCTTTCAACGAGATAGTGCTTTTTCAAATCTCTCAAAATGGAATCTGTTCCAAACATATATGCCATGGTTCCTTACTTCGACAGGGTGCAAATATCTAAATTTCGCCCTTTTAGATACTTTTTCAGACCCATTGCCAATACTAAGTAGCAGTCAAAAATTTGTATCCATTTTTCATGATATTATGTATGGATCAGCATGGCCAATTCCTCAGAGGATTCTTCCACAATGGACTCTGATAAGTGAGATTTCGAATAAGTGTTTACAGAATCTTCTTCTGTCCGAAGAAATGATTCATCGAAATAATGAGTCACCCGTTCCATTGATATGGGCACATCTGAGATCAAGAAATGCTTGGGAGTTCCTCTATTCAATCCTTTTCCTTCTTCTTGTTGCTGGATATCTCGTTCGTATCCATCTTCTCTTTTTTTCCCGAGCCTCTAGTGAGTTACAGACAGAGTTAGAAAAGATAAAATCTTTGATGATTCCATCATACATGATTGAGTTGCGAAAACTTCTGGATAGGTATCCTACATCTGAACTGAATTCTTTTTGGTTAAAGAATCTCTTTCTAGTTGCTCTGGAACAATTAGGAGATTCTCTGGAAGAGATACGGGGTTCTGCTTTTGGTGGCAACATGCTATTGGGTGGTGGTCCCGCTTATGGGGTCAAATCAATATGTTCTAAGAAGAAATATTTGAATATAAATCTCATCGATCTCATAAGTATCATACCAAATCCCATCAATCGAATCACTTTTTCGAGAAATACGAGACATCTAAGTCGTACAAGTAAAGAGATCTATTCATTGATAAGAAAAAGAAAAAATGTGAACGGTGATTGGATTGATGATAAAATTGAATCCTGGGTCGCGAACAGTGATTCGATTGATGATGAAGAAAGAGAATTCTTGGTTCAGTTCTCCACCTTAATGACAGAAAAAAGGATTGATCAAATTCTATTGAGTCTGACTCATAGTGATCCTTTATCAAAGAAGGACTCTGGTTATCAAATGATTGAACAACCGGGATCAATTTACTTACGATACTTAGTTGACATTCAGAAAAAGTATCTAATGAATTATGAGTTCAATAGATTCTGTTTAGCAGAAAGACGGATATTCCTTGCTCATTATCAGACAATCACTTATTCACAAACCTCGTGTGGGGCTAATAGTTTTCATTTCCCATCTCATGGAAAACCCTTTTCGCTCCGCTTAGCCCTATCCCCTTCTAGGGGTATTTTAGTGATAGGTTCTATAGGAACTGGACGATCCTGTTTGGTCAAAAACCTAGCGGCAAACTCCTATGTTCCTTTCATTACGGTATTTCCGAACAAGTTCCTGGATGACAAGCCTAAAGAGTATCTTATTGATGATATCGATATTGATGATAGTGACGATATCCATATTGATGATAGTGACGATATTGATGATGACCTTGATACGGAGCTGCTAACTATGACGAATGTGCTAACTATGTATATGACACCGAAAATAGACCGATTTGATATCACCCTTCAATTCGAATTAGCAAAAGCAATGTCTCCTTGCATAATATGGATTCCAAACATTCATGATCTGTATGTGAATGAGTCGAATTACTTATCCCTCGGTCTATTAGAGAACTATCTCTCCAGGGATTGTGAAAGATGTTCCACTAGAAATATTCTTGTTATTGCTTCGACTCATATTCCCCAAAAAGTGGATCCCGCTCTAATAGCTCCGAATAAATTAAATACATGCATTAAGATACGAAGGCTTCTTATTCCACAACAACGAAAGCACTTTTTCATTCTTTCATATACTAGGGGATTTCACTTGGAAAAGAAAATGTTCCATACTAACGGATTCGGGTCCATAACCATGGGTTCCAATGCACGAGATCTTGTAGCACTTATCAATGAGGCCCTATCAATTAGTATTACACAGAAGAAATCAATTATAGAAACTAATACAATTAGATCCGCTCTTCATAGACAAACTTGGGATTTGCGATCCCAGGTAAGATCGGTTCAGGATCATGGGGTCTTTTTCTATCAGATAGGAAGGGCTGTTGCACAAAATGTACTTCTAAGTAATTGCCCCATAGATCCTATATCTATCTATATGAAGAAGAAATCATGTAAGGAAGGAGATTCCTATTTGTACAAATGGTACTTCAAACTTGGAACGAGCATGAAGAAATTAACGATACTTCTTTATCTTTTGAGTTGTTCTGCCGGATCGGTCGCTCAAGATCTTTGGTCTTCACCCGGACCCGGATCCGGTGAAAAAAATAGGATCACTTCTTATGGATTCGTTGAGAATGATTCTGATCTAGTTCATGGCCTATTAGAAGTAGAAGGCGCTCTGGCGGGATCCTCACGGACAGAAAAGGATTGCAGTCAGTTTGATAATAATCGAGTGACATTACTTCTTCGGTCCGAACCAAGGAATCCGTTAGATATGATGCAAAATGGATCTTTTTCTATCGTTGATCAGAGATTTTTCTATGAAAAATACGAATCGGAGTTTGAAGAAGGGGAAGGGGCCCTCGACCCGCAACAGATAGAGGAGGATTTATTCAATCACATAGTTTGGGCTCCTAGAATATGGCGCCCTTGTGGCAATCTATTTGATTGTATCGAAAGGCCCACTGAATTGGGATTTCCCTATTGGGCCGGGTCATTTCGGGGCAAGCGGATCATTTATCATAAAAAGGATGAGCTTCAAGAGAATGATTCGGAGTTCTTGCAGAGTGGAACCATGCAGTACCAGACACGAGATAGATCGTCCAAAGAACAAGGCTTTTTTCGAATAAGCCAATTCATTTGGGACCCTGCAGATCCATTCTTTTTCCTATTCAAAGATCAGCCCTTTGTCTCTGTGTTTTCGCGTCGAGAATTCTTTGCAGATGAAGAGATGTCAAAGGGGCTTATTACTTCCCAAACAAATCCTTCTACATCTATATATAGACGCTGGTTCATCAAGAATACGCAAGAAATCGAATTGTTGATTCATCGCCAGAGATGGCTTAGAACCAATAGTTCATTATCTAATGGATCTTTCCGTTCTAATACTCCATCCGAGAGTTATCAGTATTTATCAAATCTCTTCCTATCTAACGGAACGCTATTGGATCAAATGGCAAAGACATTGTTGAGAAAGAGATGGCTTTTCCCGGATGAAATGAAATATTTGATTCATGTAACAGGGGAAAGATTTCCCATTCCTTAGCCGTATGTGGCCATGAAAAGGGGATTAAGTGGAACAGAATTGGCCGGGTGGTAGAGTCGTGGA